GGGGACAGAATGAAACGACCATAATAAAGACGCTTACCGTCTACTCTTGATTCAACACATTTCCACTGTAGTGTTCGAGTGGATCCTGCTATTTCCTCTCGAACCATACTAAATATTATTATTTGATCAGATCATTGAATCATTTATTTCTCTTGCAATCCGTTTAATTCTTATTTTTACACACGTCTTTTTTTAGGAGGTCGACATCCATTATGTGGCATAGGTGTTACATCACGTACGAAACTTAATAGTATACCACTTCTACGAATGGCCCGTAATGCTGCGTCTCTTCCGAGACCAGGACCCTTTATCATAACTTCTGCTCGTTGCATACCCTGATCAACTGCAGTACGAATAGCATTCGAAGCGGCGGCTTGAGCAGCATAGGGTGTCTTTCTTCTTGTGCCTTTGAATCCAGAAGTACCGGCGGAGGCCCAAGAAACCACCCGACCTCGTACATCTGTAACAGTTACAATAGTATTGTTGAAACTCGCTTGAACATGAATAACCCCTTTTGGTATTCTACGTCCATTCTTACGTGAACCAATACGTCCATTCCTACGCGAACCAATTTTTGGTATAGGTTTTGCCATATTTTTTCATCTCATAAATATGAATCAGAAATATACAGAAAGATACGGAGATATCCATTTCATGTTAAAACAGATCCTTTATTTTTACATGGCCCTTCTTTGAGAAATTTTATAAAAGAAAGATTATCCTTGTCTCTGTTTATGTCTCGGATTGGAACAAATCACTATAATTCGTCCGCGCCTACGGATCAGTCGACATTTTTCACAAATTTTACGAACGGAAGCTCTTATTTTCATATTTCTCACTCCTTACCTTAATTTGAAATCTATTCCTTGGAAGAAAATAAGTCTCTTGTATTTTATTTTTTAGCTTCGAGTTGTATCTCTCACCAAAGGAATGTTTTCAAAAATCATTTAATCGCTCGAATCTTTGCTGCGGAGTATATAAATTATACGTCCTCTAGTTGAATCATACCGACTTATTTCGATTTTTACTCTATCTCCCGGCAGTATCCGTATCAAACTGCGTCGGATCCTCCCTGAAATATAACCTAGAATTAGATCTTCATTATCTAAACGGACCCGGAACATACCGTTGGGAAGTGATTCAGTAATTAAACCTTCATTAATCAATTTTTGTTCTTTCATCCAGGTAACCCCTTGAAATATCATCAACTAATGGAGGAAGAGTTATATAACTCACTTTTCCTCTCTATTTCACAAATAGGAAGTTAGAGATCAAATTAGGATACCGGAGGAAGATCACCATATATAGCACAAAATTTCTCCTCCAATTTTTTCTAGTCTAGCTTCTCGATCTGTCATTATGCCTCGAGAAGTGGAAAGAATTACAATTCCCATTCCACCTAAAATCTTAGGAATTTTTTGATAGTTGGAATAGATTCGTAGACCAGGTCGACTGATACGTTTTAAAATAGTTCTATATATTCCTTTCCTAGTCCTTCTATGGCGCAAGGTTGAAACCAAGAAATCTTTGTTACTTTCCTGATGTTTCCGAACGTTTTCAATAAAACCTTCTCGTAGGAGTATTTTAACAATGTTTTCGGTGATATTAGTGGATGCTATTCGAACCGTTCCATTTTTACTCATGTCAGCATTTCTTATAGAAGTTATTATATCAGCAATAGCGTCTCTGCCCATGACGAATTCTAATTATTGGTGCTTCTTAATTTTGATATAATCAACATGTTTTTTTATTTTGAATTATTCAATTTCAATTATTAATTATTAAAAGTATATGCGTGAAACACAATCTACTAATTTAATCCATTTCAGATATCCCACTATAACTATATCATAGTTTCATCTACTAGTATTTATAATACTTCAGGAGCTAATGAAACTATTTTAGTAAAATTCAACTGCCTCAATTCCCGAGCAATCGCGCCAAAAACTCGAGTTCCTTTTGGATTTCCTTCTTGATCAATGACAACCGCAGCATTGTCATCATATCGTATTATCATACCGTTGTCGCGTTTGAGTTCTTTACATGTACGTACAATTACAGCTCGAATTACTTCTGATCTTTCTAGAGGCATATTGGGCACTGCTTCTTTGATTACAGCAACAATAACGTCACCAATATGAGCATATCGATGATTACCAGCTCCTATGATTCGAATACACATCAATTCTCGAGCTCCGCTGTTATCTGCTACATTCAAAAGGGTCTGAGGTTGAATCATATCATTTTTATTTGAATCTGTTATTTCAATGCAAAGAATGAGGAAAAAAAGAAATAGTGTTTGTCTAGAAATAAATAAACCCGCGGTTGTTTTTTCATCCTCAATACCCCTTTTGTTTATCTTTAGTTCTATATCCCTATCCTGAAATAATAAATTGAGTTCGTATAGGCATTTTGCACGCAGCTATTGAGATAGCTGCTCTGGCTACAGTTTCTGATACTCCACCCATTTCATAAAGTATTCGGCCTGGTTTAACAACGGATACCCAATATTCGGGAGATCCTTTCCCCGAACCCATACGTGTTTCCGTAGGTCTTATTGTAACAGGTTTGTCTGGAAATATACGTACCCATATTTTTCCACCACGACGTGCATATCGTGTCATTGCTTTTCGCCCTGCTTCTATTTGTCTAGCTGTGATCCAAGCAGGTTCAAGTGCCTGAAGAGCATATCTGCCGAAACTAATATGATTGCCCCGACAAGATATTCCCTTCATTCTTCCTCTATGGTGCTTACGAAATCTAGTTCTTTTAGGGTTATAGTTGATGGTTTTTTATTAATCCCACCTCTACTACAGAACCGGACATGAGAGTTTCCTCTCATCCAGCTCCTCGCGAATGAAAAGATTCGATACAGATACACATCTATTTAATAATTAGTACACTAAACTAAGTAATGGGATTTATTGATATTTCATTTATTACATAGGAAGCTCCATATATGGCTAGATGTGTATATTTATAGATAATGCTTATTTTTTATAACGAATCCCTATTTTTTTTTTACTCTTATCGAGTCAAGCCAATATTGTATTGTAATACAATAAATAAATAAGGGTTTCGCGGGCGGATATTGACTCTTTCCTGCTTCATTCGTAGGATCAATCCATGACCTCTCAGAGTAAATCAATTTGTTCTTGGTTCGTTCCGCCATCCCGCCCGATGAATCATTAGGATTCATTTTTCTTTTCTATTTTATTTCTATTTTAATAGTAGAATCTTATATAGTCACAGGTTTCGTCGTTCCTATAGCTTCTCCATTAATGGTTAGGCCTGAACTCTGCAACGGAGCTCCCAACAAAATTTGTTCCCGAGCCAATCTCCTCAGTTTCTATTAACCCAGGGCTCTTTATTATTTATATTATACTTTATTATTTGTATTATTATATATATTATATATATTAATATATCAATATTAATGCAATATTAATGCTTTATCACACTGCCTTTTATGAGGTGATTCATAGACCATACATATTGGAATCATCTATCATTGATATTTTTGTTCTCTCTTTCTATCACCTTTCCATTTATCCGCATCCCTTTATTTTTTTCTTCAAAATCCATAATCAGATTTTTTTTTATGAAAATTTCAGTTGTTACAACTATATGATTGATTCAGTCATTCAGTCATATAGTGACTGTTTCTTGGGATCTCGACAATACGAAGCAATAAGTTGGTTATTAGTTTTTCGTTTATTTTATTGTTTTATTTTATATAGTTATTAAGTTTATAGTGGGGGTCAGTCTTTTTTTTTTGAAGCCCAGCTTTAAACTCTAAAGAAAAAACTAACGAGTCACACACTAAGCATAGCAATTATAAATTATATCAAAAGTAAGATTAATCTATTTTTTATTCAACCTTATATAATTATAATTAGAATTGTTTATTTTTGTTTGATTTAACGGAAAAAGGAAAAAAACAGAAATAGTTTCTCATTTTTTGTTCTATCACTGGACAGAATGGCAAGATAAAAAAAGGTCTATTATTCCTCGTTCACAAATATCCAAATTTTTAGGCCTAATACTCCATGGATAGTTCGAATTGTATAGGAACAATGATCAATTTTAGCACGAATTGTTTGTAGAGGAACTCTACCTTCTCTGATCCATTCGACACGTGCAATTTCTTTTCCGTCGATACGCCCTGCAATTTGTATTTGAATTCCCTTTGTATCTGTTTGTTCAGTTAATTCAATAGCTCTTTTCATTGCCTTTCGAAATGAAACTCTATTTCTTAATTGTGAAGCCATATATTCTGCAAGAATATTAGGGTGTCCATAAGGTTTTTCAATTCTTGTGATAGCAATATTGAGTCTTCGGTTCACAGAATGCAACTCTTTTTGTACATTCATCTGTAATTCTTCGATCCCTCGCGTTTGGCCCTCTATTAATAAATTGGGAAACCCAATATAGATTATGACCTGGATCAAATCGATTCTTTTTTGAATTTCTATTCGTGCAATTCCAATTCCTTCTAAACCTGGGGATATTCTCTTATTTTTTTGTACATAGTTCTTGATACAATTCCGTATTTTCTCATCTTCTTGTAGACCTACAAAAAAAATTTTTGGTTGTGCGAACCAAAAGGAATGATGATTTTGGGTTGTACCAAGTCTGAAACCAAGTGGATTTATTTTTTGTCCCATATTTTTTTATTCTATTATCTTTTCATCCATTTTTTTTTCTAAAGATAAATCGAAATTTTAGATGAATCTCTAAAATTTCGATTTATCTTTTAATACAATTGTTATATGACAAGTGGGTCTTTTTATCGGATAACTACGTCCTCTAGCCCTGGGTCTTAACTTTTTCACAAAGGGGCCCCTATTGACTTCGGCTTTACTAATGAATGAATCAGCTCCGTTCAAACCCATATTATGATTAGCATTTGCTGCTGCAGAATAAACCAATTTTAAAATGGGATAAGATGCTCGATAAGGCATGAGTTCCAGTATCATAAGTGTTTCCTCATAAGAACG